CAATGTTAGCCAGATTAGTAAATGTTTATCTCTTCCGATGCAACAATAAGATCTTATTTCTAACAAGTAGTTTTGTTGGTTGGTTAATTGGTTGGGTAATTTGTCATATTTTATTCAGGAAATGGCTTGGATCGGGATTAGTCTGGATCCAGCAAAATAATTTGATTAAATCGAATAAGTTCATTAGATCTAATAAGTACCTTGTGGCAAAATTGCGAATTCGGATCTTTAGTATTCTCTTATTTATGACCTGCGCCTACTCTTTAAGCAGAATACCGTTCCCCATCAAACCCTCAACAAAAACGGAAGAAATAGATGTAGAAATAGAAACATCCGATGAAGAAGATCCTTCTTCTTTTTCCGAAGAAAGGGCGGATCCGAACAAAATCGATGAAACGGAAGAAATTCGAGTGAATAGCAATAAAAATCATGAAAATTCTACCATTTTTCCGAAAAAAATGGCAAATAACGACCCTTTTTTCTTTGAAAAAAATCTTGCCACTCTTCTTTTCGATTTCAATCAGTGGAATCGACCCCTTCGCTACATAAAAAACGAGAAATTTGAACAAGCTATCCGAAATGAAATGTCACATTATTTTTTTGACCGATGTAAAAGTGATGGAAAATATCGAATGACTTTTACGTGTCCTGCTAGTATATCGATTTTTTTGGAAAGGCTAAAAAGAAGGCTGTTATCCCCGGAACTGTGGCCTTATTTCTTCGATGATAATCCACCGGACCCATACGATTTTTGGATTTTTACCAACGAAAAAAAAGAAAGAAAAGAAAAAAAAGCATTTCTAAATCGAATCAAATCTCTCGAGAAAAAATCTAGTTTTTTGAATAGACTCGAAACAAGAACTCGATTATGTAATGATGATTCTAGAAACAAATACTTACCAAAAAGGTATGATCCTTTATTGAGCGGATCGCGTCGAAAAACAATCGAAAAAAATGCAATCCTGAAAAAAACTTCGAAAAAAAAATTTTTTCAAAATTTTCGGATAAATAAATTGCATCAAATCCTCGTTCCGTACACCGATAAACTAGGAGAATTTATAGAGATACAGAATAAAGAGCGAAAGATTTATGCGGAGGATATCAAAAATGAGGAATTACCGATCATTGACAAGATCGTTGACACGGTCATTGAAAAGTTTCTTCCTCCCGTCGTTGATACTTTTCGCCTTGTGCTCAACACTCACAAATGGATTTGTTTGGCTCGGTTACAGGCTATTGTCGCGGGAAATATCCACTACGCGATAGCTGTGCAATGTACGTTTTGGAGGCATACAGCTCCTGGTACCTCTTATTTGTCTAATTTGATAGGCTTCAGGAATTTAAAGAATGTGTGTCTAAAATGTTATGAAGACATTCTATCGAAATCCCATTTTAATTGGAATCTTTTGATGAGGACTGGTTACGCACATGTGAGGTATGAACATATGGGTTATCTGGGAGACTTTATTCGGAAAATAGAGTACGCTCTAGAAGAAAAACTAGACGAGTATTACGCTTACCTAAACTTTGGCTGTGGCTCTCTAGTTACTTCTTGGTATACCCTTGATTGGCTAGATCAAAATTATTATCAGAATAAGAAAAAGTTCGAAAAAGAAAAGTCCGAAAAAGAAAAGTTCGAAAAAGAAAAGTTCGAAAGACCAAAGGCAGAAAGAGCAAAATTAGAAAAGTTAAAAAGAAAACATGAAATGCTTTTTTTAAAAAAAGTCTTATTTTTCCTACATGATGATGCTAATGATGCTAATAGTCAAAACAGAAACATAAGTCAAAATAAAATAAACGAAATCAGTAAAAAAATTCCTCGATGGGAATACAAATTAATCACTGAGTTAGAACAACAATCAGGAGAATTTCAAGATATTCCCGAAGATTTTGAAATTCGTTCAAGAGAAGCCAAAGAGGTAGTGATTTTTACTGATATCAAAGATGATAAAGATGATCCTGATGAAATGGAAGAGATGTCTACGACACGCTATTTAGAACAACCGGACTTTGATCGAGATCTAATCAAGGGGTCTGTGCGGGCGCAAAGGCGCAAAGTAGTTATTTGGAAAGTGTTTCAAGGAAATGCGCATTCCCCCCTTTTTGTGTACAGAATCAAAAAATCCATTTTCTTTTCTTTAACATCTAATATGTTTGAATTGATTAAATCCATTTTTAGAAATAGGGTGTGGAAAGGGGAAGCATTCCAAATTGTAGAGTCTACAAACGAACAAACAAAAAGAGAAGAAAATAGAATAGAAATAGAAGACGAAGACGAAGAAAAAAAAGAGATGGAGATACTAGAGGAAGAGGCGCGAATGAAGATAGCGGAAGCTTGGGATAATGCCCATACTTATGGGCAAGGAATAAGAGCTTGTTTGTTGCTAATTCAATCTATTTTTAGAAAATATATTCTCTTACCTTCGTTTATAATTGCAAAAAATCTTGGGCGTATATCCCTATCCCAACGTCCTGAATGGTCTGAGGATTTTCGGGAATGGAATAGAGAGATGCATCTTAAATGTACTTATAATGGAACGCCATTATCAGAAACAGAATTGCCTGAAAATTGGTTCATAGAAGGTCTTCAGATCAAAATATTATTCCCTTTCCGTCTGAAACCTTCGCACAAACGCAAATTAAGATCTTATCAAGAAAAAGAGGATTTCCGTTTTTTAACGGTTTTTGGACTCGAAGCTAAACATCCTTTTGGTTTTCCCGAAAAACGACCTTCCTTTTGGAAACCTGTTTTGAAAGAACTGGGAAAAAAAGTTCGAAAAATGAAAAAGAACTATTTCAAAGGAAAAAAAAAAATACTTGCAAAAGTTTCCAAAGAAAACCCAATTCAATTAAGAAAAGTAGAAATCTATGAATCGAATGAAATTCAAGAAGAAAAAGATTCCATAATTAGCAATCAAATAATTAACCAATCTTTTGGTCAAACAGTATCGCCGGGTTTGACAAATTCTTCATTGACAGAAAAAAAAATAAAAGATCTGACTGAGCGAATAGGGAAAATTAGAAATCAAATAGAAAGAATAGAAAGAATTAGAAAGAAGAAAAGGAAAAATGATACTAGTCCTAACAAAACATTTAATGCTAAATTCTTAGAAAAATGGAAAATATTCAAAAGAAGAACTGTTCGATTCATTTCTAAATTTCCCCTTTATTTGAAAATTTTCATTGAACTACTATCTCGGCACAGATTTTTTTCTAGGAGTGAATGGAAACTATCAGGGGTATGGAAATCTACTATCTATTATATAGAAGAGTTTGTTTTATTTAGTAAATTTTATTTACTAAGGATATGGAAATTGATTTTATATATTATGTTTGAAGGTTGGTTTAAGATCTATTATATTTTACTTTGTATTGTACGTGATATACGGTTTCTTTTAAATTTTGTTGTAGATCATTCAAATTTGGATATTTCTACTCAAATTAGGTTAAGAACCCTAATTGACAAAATGATGAATAACTGCATAGAGCTAATTTTTCTATCCCTGGACCTAACATTTAAGAATACTAGTAGTAATAAAAAAAAGAAAAATCTCATTCCCTTTAAAAAATCCCTTGATAAGATTAGGGATATGAAAAGCAATTTACATATTTTTTTTGACTTATCTTGCGTATCACAAGCCTATGTATTTTACAAATTATCCCAAATGCAAGTTAGTAATTTGCATAAATTAAGACCTGTTCTTCAATATCAAGGAATCTCTTTGTTTCTTAAGCCCGAAATAAAGGATTCTTTGGAAAAACAAGGAATGGTTCATTCAAAATTAAAATTAAATGATAAGAAACTTAGGAATTATGAACAAAATCAATGGAAAAAGTGGTTAAGAGGGTATTCTCCATACAATTTATCGTCGATCATATGGTCGAGATTAATGCCTGAAAAATGGCGAAATACTTCCCATTGTATAGCTACAAAGGAAAAATTAAGCAAATGCAATTCATATGAAACAGACCAAGTAAGTGATTCAAAAAAAAAAAGGGAAGTATACAAATTAGCGAATCAAAAAGAAAATTTTCACAAATCTTATCGATATGATCTTTTAGCAAATAAATTTCTTAACTCCGAAAAATTTCAAGGAAATAAGAACGGAGAGCTTTCTTGTAACACGCACAAGGACCCACTTTATGATATTCTGAAAACCACCCCTATCTATAATTATGTGGATATGCTAGCTGTGGAAAAAATGGTAAATAGAAAATATTTGCGTTGGAAAAGTTTGTATCGTAAAGAAAAAGTGGATATTGAGTCCTGTATCACGATCGATGCCAACAGGAATCCAAATATTCAACGGGAAACTAATAAGTATTTTCAAATATCTATTAAAAATGGATATTCTGAAATTTGTTATTTTAGGCTTCCAGACAATCTCCCAAAATTCCACAACGTTTTTGTTGATTGGATGGGAATGAATGAAAGAATGCTAAATTATTCTATCTCGAATCTAGAGGGTTGGTTCTTCCCAGAATTGGTCTTATTTCATCAGGCATATAAGACCAAACCTTGGTTTAGACCAAATCAATTACTTCTTTTAAATCGAAATGGAAATGAAAATAGTAGTGAAAAGAAAAAAAGAAAATTCAAAAAAAAGCAAGGAAATCAAGAAGAACCCAAAAAAGGAGAAGATTTTGGATCTGTTCTGTCACAAGAAAAATCTAGTGAAGAAAATTCTGTAAAATTGGACAGGAAAAAGAAGAAAAAGAAAAAAAGTCAACTAGATTCCTTCCTGGAACGTTATTTACTTTTTCAATGTAAATGGTGGGACAGTACTTTGGACGAAAAATTGATGAATAATATTGAGGTCTACTGTCTCTTGCTTAGACTAATGGACCCAAGAAAAATTCTCTTATCTTCAATTCAAACAAGAGAAATCGATTTGGATAGACTGACGATTCAAACTAGTCTAACTCATGCGGAATTACTGAAGAAGGGAATATTGATTATAGAACCCATTCGTCTGTTTGGAAAAATTGATGGACAACTCTTGATGTATCAAACCATAAGTACTTCGTTGGTTGATAAGAGTAAGTACCAAACAAATCCAAAATACCAAGAAGAAAGGTATGTTTCTAAGAATCATTTTGATTTCCTTATTCCTGAAAATATTTTATCGTTTCGACATCGTAGAAAATTGAGAATTCTAATTTCATTGAATTCAAAGTATCGAAACGATGAAAATAGAAATCTCCTATTTTGGAACGAAAAGAACAGAAAAAACAGCAACCAAGCTTCGCCCGAGAATAAAGGTCTTAATATAGAAGAAAATGCATTAATGAAATTAAAGCTCTTTCTTTGGCCTAATTATCGATTAGAAGATTTGGCCTGTATGAATCGGTATTGGTTTAATACCAACAATGGCAGTCGTTTCAGTATGTTAAGGATACATCTATATCCACGATTGAAAATGGAAAATTCGTAGATAAGAACTCTATACCCGTCTATCATATAGAATAGAAAGTATATGATAGACGGGTATATATGAAAATAGGAAAAAATATAGGGTATGGGGTATAGGGTATATGAAAGAAATATGCGGACCACACATTTGAGTCTTCCCTTTCATGGATATATCCAATATTAAAAATGAATAATGTAGGACTTCAATCTCGAAATGAATCAATAGAACTTTTTTTTTTTTAGGTCTAAACCCTTCAATGGAAAAATGGACTACTCCTTTTCTACCTCTATCTCAATCCGATTCCAGTTTGGATGGATTGATTTGAATTCAGAAAAGGAGTAGTTTTCAAATAACTTGGAATTAGATTTTTGTATATACCAATTCAAATTAATGGCATTATTATTACTGATCGGTAAAATCCATATCTTTCAAAAGGAAGGGGGAATTTTTCTATGGTAAAAAATTCATTCATTTCGGTTATTTCTCAAAAAGAAAACACAGAAAACAGGGGGTCTGTTGAATTTCAAGTATTCACTTTCACCACTAAGATAAGTAAACTTACTTCGCATTTGGAATTACACAAAAAAGACTCTTCATCTCAGAGAGGTTTGCGGAAAATTTTGGGAAAACGTCAACGACTACTGGCCTATTTGTCAAAAAAAAATAGAGAACGTTATAAAGAATTAATTGGCGAGTTAGATATTCGAGAGATAAAAACTCGTTAACTTGAAGCCTAATACCATTTGCACTTTTATTCGTTTTCATTTTGACGAACTCTTCTTTTTACGTTCAAACAATGCATGGAAGAATGACTCGGGAAAAAAAACTTATGATTGCACCAACTACAAGAAAAGACCTCATGATAGTAAATATGGGCCCTCACCACCCATCAATGCACGGCGTTCTTCGGCTGATCGTGACTCTCGATGGGGAAGATGTTATCGACTGTGAACCAATATTGGGTTATTTACATAGAGGTATGGAGAAAATTGCGGAAAATCGAACAATTATACAATACTTGCCTTATGTAACGCGTTGGGATTATTTAGCGACTATGTTCACAGAAGCAATAACCGTAAACGCACCCGAACAGCTAGGCAATATTCAAGTCCCTAAAAGGGCTAGCTATATAAGAACTATTATGTTGGAATTGAGTCGTATCGCTTCTCATTTGTTATGGCTCGGCCCTTTTATGGCAGATATCGGGGCACAGACCCCTTTCTTCTATATTTTTAGAGAACGAGAATTGATATATGACCTATTCGAAGCTGCTACCGGTATGCGTATGATGCATAATTATTTTCGTATCGGAGGAGTAGCTGCCGATTTACCTCATGGTTGGGTAGATAAATGTTTGGAATTTTGCGATTATTTTTTAATCGGCGTTGCTGAATATCAAAAACTTATTACACGGAATCCTATTTTTTTAGAACGAGTTGAAGGCATAGGCATTATTCAGGCAGAAGAAGCACTAAATTGGGGTTTATCAGGCCCAATGCTACGAGCTTCCGGAATAGAATGGGATCTTCGTAAAGTTGATCGTTATGAGTGTTACGACGAATTTGATTGGGAGGTTCACTGGCAAAAAGAGGGGGATTCATTAGCTCGTTATTTAGTACGAATGGGTGAAATGGCAGAATCCGTAAAAATTCTTCAACAGGCCTTAGAGGGAATTCCTGGAGGGCCATATGAAAATTTAGAAATACGACGCTTTGATAGAATAAAAAACCCGGAATGGAATGATTTTGACTATCGATTTATTAGTAAAAAACCTTCTCCAACGTTTGAATTGCCCAAGCAAGAACTTTATGTAAGAGTCGAAGCCCCAAAAGGGGAATTGGGAATTTTTCTGATAGGAGATCAGAGTGTTTTTCCTTGGAGATGGAAAATTCGACCACCGGGTTTTATCAACTTGCAAATTCTTCCTCAGTTAGTTAAAAGAATGAAATTGGCTGATATTATGACGATACTAGGTAGCATAGATATCATTATGGGAGAAGTCGATCGTTGAAATGATAATTGATACAACAGAACTACAAGCTATCCACTCTTTTTCCGGATTTGAATCCTTAACAGAAGTCTATGGGATACTATGGACACTTATCCCTATTTTGACTCTTGTATTAGGAATCACACTAGGTGTACTAGTAATTGTTTGGTTAGAAAGAGAAATATCTGCAGGAATACAACAACGTATTGGACCTGAATATGCCGGGCCTTTGGGAATTCTTCAAGCTCTAGCAGATGGGACAAAATTACTTTTCAAAGAGAATCTTCTTCCATCTAGAGGAGATACTCGTTTATTCAATATTGGGCCATCCATAGCAGTGATATCCATTTTACTAAGTTATTCAGTAATTCCTTTTAGTTATCGACTTATTCTAGCCGATCTTAGTATTGGTGTTTTTTTATGGATCGCCATTTCAAGCCTTGCTCCCGTTGGACTTCTTATGTCGGGATATGGATCAAATAATAAATATTCCTTTTTAGGTGGATTAAGGGCTGCTGCTCAATCAATTAGTTATGAAATACCATTAACTCTATGTGTATTATCAATATCTCTACGTGTGATTCGGTGAGACATAAACTTTCCATATTTCTTTCTAGCAAGAAAGTTGAATATCTATTTTTTATTCATCGTCGGGGTTGATAAACTAAACCGGATAGTTAGATGAGTGAAATCAAACGGCTTCCTAATTTGCTGTTAAAGCCATTCAATCTCATTTCCTATGTACAAGAATTAAGTCAAAGGAAAGAATATCAGTTCTTATGTTTCCTTTACCCCAAGTTAGATTGGTTGAGTAGTAATCATGGCTTGAAGCGGGTTCAAAAGATCAACCCCCGGGGTTTTTACTATCTATTACCATGGAGGTATTAGTATTAACCTACTGGAAGATTCAAAAAATGAGTGGATGGTTAGGAAGACTAAGATACACAAAGGATTAGTAATGGAGATTAGATAACCTTTCCAAGAGGATATTTCTACCAAAGTAATTCGAATCGGGGCTTTAAGTTGGTAGAAATTCGTAAGAAGTACTCCCCTAGATTTTGATCCAGAGTATCTTCCTATTCACCGATTAAGTAAATAACTATCAAGAACGAAGAAATCTTTTATTTGGGTAATGCCGCCCTCCCTTATTTCCCGAGAAAGTAGAATAGGAACGAACAGAAGTGGAAAGACTAGAATTGCAAAAAGAGATCTTTTTTATTCATAAATTTTTCGATTTTTTCGATAGAAATAGAATCTTTGCTAGGTAATACAATATCTAATTTCGTAATCAAAAAAAAAAAAAAAGAATAGGTTGCAATATCTCTGTGATATTCCTCAAAAAAGTTTTTTATTCAAGGATAAAGTTATTAATCAACAAAGAAAAATACAAACTTTTAAAAGATGAGATCAATTCAGAAGCACTTTATTTTTATTATAACTAGCAGACGGAATTTCATAGGTTAAATTCTAGGCCTTAGGATAAGAGTTTGACTCTCTATTGATCATGGATCCCACAAAGGGATCAAGATCAAAAATGTTGAAAGGCCCTTAGAGTTTTTTGTGACCTATGAGGAGCCGTATGAGGTGAAAATTTCATGTACGGTTCTGTAATAGCGACGGGAACAGTGATGTTATCGCCGACTATGATTATCTAACAGTTCAAGTACAGTTGATATAGTTGAAGCGCAGTCAAAATACGGTTTTTGGGGATGGAATTTGTGGCGTCAACCTATAGGGTTTATCGTTTTTCTAATTTCTTCTTTAGCCGAGTGTGAGAGATTACCTTTTGATTTACCAGAAGCAGAAGAGGAATTAGTAGCGGGTTATCAAACCGAATATTCAGGTATAAAATTTGGTTTATTTTATGTTGCTTCCTATCTAAATCTACTAGTTTCTTCATTATTTGTAACAGTTCTTTACTTGGGAGGTTGGAATCTTTCTATTCCCTACATATTCGTTCCTGAACTAACTAAAAGAAGTCAAGTTATTGGAACAATAATAGGTATCTTTATTACATTAGCGAAAACTTATCTGTTCTTGTTCATTTCTATTGCAACAAGATGGACTTTACCGAGATTGAGGATGGACCAACTATTAAATCTTGGGTGGAAATTTCTTTTACCTATTTCTCTAGGTAATCTATTATTAACGACTTCATCCCAACTTTTTTCACTGTAAAGAACTCGAATTTTTCTATCTTCAAAACCTGTCTCAAACAAGAGAAAGAAACAAGTATGAAATTATTTATAGATATTCCGATATGTTCCCTATGCTAACCGAGCTCTTGAATTCTGGTCAACAAACAATACGAGCTGCCAGGTACATTGGTCAAGGTTTCATGATTACCTTGTCCCATGCAAATCGTTTACCTGTAACTATTCAATACCCCTACGAAAAATTCATTGCATCGGAGCGTTTCCGGGGCCGAATACACTTTGAATTTGATAAATGCATTGCTTGTGAAGTATGTGTTCGTGTGTGTCCTATAGATCTACCCGTAGTTGATTGGAAATTGGAAACTGATATTCGAAAGAAACGATTACTTAATTACAGTATTGATTTTGGAATTTGTATATTTTGTGGTAATTGCGTTGAGTATTGTCCAACAAATTGTTTATCAATGACTGAAGAATATGAACTTTCTACTTATGATCGTCACGAATTGAATTATAATCAAATTTCTTTAGGTCGATTACCGGTGTCCATAACGGGCGATTACACAATTCGAACAATTTCGTCGAATTCACCTCAAATAAAAAATGTATAAAACCCTTGCATTTCCAAATTCCCAATCCCTTTGGAATCTAAGGGAATCGGGTTTTTGCTTGTTCAAGATAAACGAGCGATTGGTTGTCGAGAATCGTGGTTCATTTGGATAGAAAATTTATTTCTATTCGAATAATGATTAAATAATAAGAGTAGACCAATAACTGTATCTACCTCAATCCACACCAACCACCCTATTCACATTTTCTTCAATTAAGAAGTATCCTAAAAAGAAAAATAGGATAACTCCCCTTTTCCCGGTCGGGTCAACAAAGTCATGAAATATTTGGATTTACTTTTTCTATAAAATAAAATGGATTTACCTGGACCAATACACGATTTTCTTTTAGTTTTTCTGGGGTCGGGTCTTATATTAGGAAGTCTGGGAGTAGTCTTATTTCCAAATCCAATTTATTCGGCCTTTTCATTGGGATTGGTTCTTTTTTGTATATCTTTATTCTATATTCTATCGAATTCTTATTTTGTAGCTGCTGCGCAGCTCCTTATTTATGTAGGAGCTATAAATGTTTTAATTATTTTTGCTGTCATGTTCATGAATGGTTCAGAAGATTACGATTTCGAAGATTTTCAGCTTTGGACCGTTGGGGATGGAATTACTTCAGTGGTTTGTACAAGTCTTTTTATTTCACTACTTACTATTATTCTAGATACGTCCTGGTATGGGATCATTTGGACTACAAAAGCAAACCATATTTTAGAGCAAGATTTGATAAGTAATAGTCAACAAATTGGAATTCATTTATCAACAGATTTTTTTCTTCCATTTGAACTCATTTCAATAATTCTTTTAGTCGCTTTAATCGGTGCGATTGCTATAGCTCGTCAATAATAATAAATCTTTTAAAGGAAGAATTCTCAACTAAATCAAGGGAAAAAGAATGTGTCTAATCCCTTAATTTGAGTGCCCACCTAAAACGAAAATCAACTCAATTTCTTTTTAGAATTGATCTATTCCCAACCAATTCCCTTGTTTTCTTCCATACGTATTAGAATCGACTGGATTTAATTATTGTTCAGATTGAAATGAATCAAGATTGATAAGGGGTTGAGTAATGATGCTCGAACATGTACTTGTTTTGAGTGCCTTTTTATTTTCTATTGGTATTTATGGATTGATCACAAGTCGAAATATGGTTAGAGCCCTTATGTGTCTTGAACTTATATTAAATTCGGTTAATATCCATTTTGTAACGTTTTCGGATATGTTTGATGATCGTCAATTAAGAGGAGACATTTTCTCCATTTTTATTATAGCTATTGCAGCCGCTGAAGCAGCTATTGGATTAGCTATTGTTTCATCCATTTATCGTAATAGAAAATCCATTCGTATTAACCAATCCAATTTGTTGAATAAATAATATGAATCATAGAAAAGAAAATTCGAATATTCATAAATTACTTCCGACTGGACGGTTTGATATGGGTAAGGTATGATCATGTTTGCCGAAACATAAGAAATCAAAGGATTTTTGCGCTCGTTCATAAACAATTCATCATAAACAATTCAAGTCCATTGATTCTGATCACTCATTGATTCGTCTGGTATCTAATTACAAGATTGATTTAGAAGTTAGTTTACTAGACCGAAAATTCATGATGTTAAAAATTGTATAGATACAATGTCACACTCAGTAAAGATTTATGATACATGTATAGGATGTACTCAATGTGTCCGAGCTTGCCCCACCGATGTATTAGAAATGATACCCTGGGACGGATGTAAAGCTAAACAAATAGCTTCTGCTCCAAGGACTGAGGACTGTGTTGGTTGTAAGAGATGTGAATCCGCCTGTCCAACGGATTTCTTGAGTGTTCGGGTTTATTTATGGCATGAAACAACCCGTAGTATGGGTCTAGCTTATTGATACGTTCCATAAAACTCTACTTAAAATCCATTTTTTTTTTTTACCGACAAAATTCGTGCGCAAACTATTTGGATTTGATTTTGCGCACGGATTTTTATGGCCCAAGTGTATCTTGTCTTTACCACGAATCATTTTCCCTTCTTAACAATAATTGTTGTTTTACCAATATTTTCGGGTTCCTTAATTTTCCTTCTTCCACATAAGGGAAATAAAGTAATTCGTTGGTATACTATATGTATTTGTATTCTAGAACTCCTTCTAATAACTTATGCATTCTGTTATCATTTCCAATCGGATGATTCATTAATCCAACTAGAGGAGGATTATAACTGGATCCATTTTTTTGATTTCCATTGGAGACTAGGGATAGATGGGCTCTCAATAGGACCCATTCTATTGACGGGATTCATCACTACTTTAGCTACCTTAGCGGCTTGGCCGGTTACTCGAGATTCTCGATTATTTAATTTCCTGATGTTGGCAATGTATAGTGGGCAAATCGGATTGTTTTCTTCTCGGGACCTTTTACTTTTTTTCCTCATGTGGGAGTTAGAATTAATCCCCGTTTATCTACTTGTATCTATGTGGGGAGGAAAAAAACGTCTCTACTCAGCTACAAAATTTATTTTGTACACGGCAGGGGGTTCTGTTTTTCTTTTACTGGGAGTTCTTGGTGTCGGTTTATATGGTTCTAATGAACCAACATTAAATTTGGACATATTATCCAACCAAACCTATCCCTTAGCTTTGGAAATACTATTCTATAGTGGATTTTTTATTGCTTTTGCTGTCAAATTACCAATCATACCACTACATACATGGTTACCAGATACCCATGGAGAAGCACACTATAGTACTTGTATGCTTCTAGCCGGAATCTTATTAAAAATGGGAGCGTATGGATTAGTTCGAATCAATATGGAATTATTTCCCCATGCTCATTCTATATTTTCTCCTTGGTTACTGATAGTAGGCGCAGTGCAAATAATCTATGCAGCTTCAACATCTTTGGGTCAACAGAATTTAAAAAAAAGAATAGCCTATTCCTCTGTATCTCATATGGGTTTCATAATTATAGGAATTGGTTCTATCACCGATATGGGACTCAACGGAGCGCTTTTACAAATAATCTCCCATGGATTTATTGGTGCTGCACTTTTTTTCTTGGCTGGAACAACTTATGATAGAATACGTCTTGTTTATCTTGACGAAATGGGTGGAATAGCTATCTCAATGCCAAAAATATTCACGATGTTCAGTAGCTTTTCAATGGCCTCTCTTGCATTACCAGGTATGAGTGGTTTTGTTGCCGAATTAATAGTATTTTTTGGATTAATTACTAGTGAAAAATATCTCTTACTAACAAAACTACTCATTACTTTTCTAATGGCAATTGGAATGATATTAACTCCTATTTATTTATTATCTATGTTACGTCAGATGTTCTATGGATACAAGATATTTAATGTTTCAAATTCCTATTTGTTTGATTCTGGACCACGAGAGTTATTTCTTTCGATCGCTATTTTTTTACCAATACTAGGTATTGGTATGTACCCCGATTTCGTTCTTTCACTCTCAGTCGAAAAGGTTGAAGCTATTCTATCTAATTTTTTTTATAGAAAGTTTGAATGAATTTTACAACCATTTCTCTTACAATGACAAGAAGAAGAAAAGGCCTTTTCTTCTTCTTGTCATACGTTAAGTTGAAATTCATTTTGAACTGGCGAGAACCCCAGCGAATCACTAACTATTTGATTCACCTCGTTCTTGCCAGTTCACACCAAATTCTTTGATCGTATATGCACCTTAGACTTTCCTATTCTAAGAACCCCCACATTCCATTCCACTATAATGAAAATGAACCATAACTATGTAGTCCTATTCCTAATAAATTAACCCCAAAATAGCATATCCAAATTATAAGAAATCCAATAGACGCCACAATTGCTGAATTTCTACCTTTCCATTTTTGATTTGTTCGAGTATGCAAATAAATTGCGAACACCAGCCAAGTAATAAAAGCCCAAGTTTCTTTTGGGTCCCAACTCCAATAGGATCCCCACGCTTCGTTAGCCCACACGGCTCCAGAAAGAATTCCTATGGTTAAAAAGATAAATCCTAGACTAATGTTGGATTTATCCCAACAAAAAAGAGGAAGAAGAAGAAGGAAACACAAGAGAAATAGAAAAAAATATAAAAACGAATGTTTCCGGGTCCTACCAATTTTAAGGGTGAAACGATCAAGAAACTTACAAGAGCAACCCCATTGACTAACCCATCAATCACTCGCGTATCAAAAAACCGAGTGGATTGAGAAAATCTTCTTATCATAGAAAGCCAAAACTTCTGATAAAAAACATCTATAAAAGCACGATTATATGACCAATTGTAAAAACCATAGACAATTTTGTCCGAACGACTTCTTTTGGAAGTTATTAAGACAAAGAAATTTATTAAATCAAAATTCTTGAAGGGTGAAAAAATGGGTTTATATAAAAAAGAAGCTATAAGTATCCCCCCAAAAGCTATACTAACGGAAAAAATGGCATCTTTTCCAAATTCATAGAAATCAGTAAAATCCTTTGACTGTTGATGTAAAAGGTCGATAGACGGAGCTAACAATTTACCTAATATATCGAGATCTCCGGGAATTCCTTCTTGATTAAAAGGAATTCCCAGAGATCCAACAAACAAAGTAAATAGAACTAATATAAATAAAGGAAATAACATAGTATTGTCCGATTCATGGGGGTATAGAGAAATTTTTTTATTTTCAAAATGCAAAATATTAATAAAAGATTGTTCTGCATTTCTTTTTTTTAGATTCTCATTACTTCGATATGTTTTTTTTTTTAAAAAAGACAAACTTCCATTTTTCATTCTTAATAAACGAAAATTTTTGTGAATTTTTTTTGAATACCCTTTACCCCATATAGATATTAAATATAGAGCCGAATTTTTTTTACCATTATAATTTTGAAAATAAACATTTAAATGCCCCTCAAAAGTAAGTAAATAGATGCGAAACATATAAAATGCCGTTAATCCTGCCGTGGCCCAAGCTATTATTGCGAAAATAGGCGAATATAACCAACTATCATTAAGAATTTCATCTTTAGACCAAAAACAAGCAAGAGGGGGAATACCACAAAGTGAAAGTGTACCTAACAAAAAAGATGTTTTGGTAATAGGAGTATATTTTGTTAACCCACCCATAAGAACCATATTTTGACTTTTATCCGGAGAATATCCAACAACAGTTTCCATTGAATGAATAACAGATCCAGACCCTAAAAACAATAATGCTTTTGAATAAGCATGAGTAATCAAATGAAATAAAGCACTTCGGTAAGACCCCATTCCTAGAGCTAACATCATATAACCCAATTGAGACATTGTCGAATAGGCTAAACCCTTCTTAATGTCTTTTTGAGCAAGAGCTAAAGTAGCTCCTAATAATACTGTTATTATACCTATCAACGAGATAAAATTCATTATATAGGGTATAACTATAAAAAGAGGAAGAAGACGAGCTACAAGAAAAATACCCGCTGCCACCATAGTAGCAGCGTGTATAAGAGCTGAAATGGGAGTGGGTCCTTCCATAGCATCGGCTAACCATACATGAAGAGGAAATTGTGCAGATTTAGCAACTGCACCAGCAAATAATAGAGCAGCACACAATGTAACAAAGGGAGAATTTACTTCATTATTTAAAATCAAGTTATTGAATATTTTGAATAAATCCCTAAATTCAAAACTACCGGTTATCCAATAAAAACCCAAAATTCCTAATAATAAACCAAAATCTCCTACACGATTTGTTACAAATGCCTTTTGGCAAGCATTTGCGGCAAGAGGTCTTGTGAACCAAAAACCTATTAATAGATAGGAACACACCCCAACCAATTCCCAAAAAATATAAATTTGTATCAAATTGGAACTAGTAACTAATCCCAACATTGAAGTACTGAAAAAACTCATATAAGCAAAAAATCTCAAGTAGCCTTGATCGTGAACCATATAATTATCACTATAAATAAGAACCATAATTCCAACAGTAGTGATTAACATTGACATAATAGAAGTAAGTGGATCGATCAAGTAGCCTAATTCTAAAGAAAAATCATTATTGAGAGTCCAAGACCAGACATATTGATAGATAAAATTGCTATTTATTTGCTGAATAGCCAAATTAGTTGAAAAAAGCATGACTATACTTAACAATAAAATACTCGGAAAAGCCCACATACGACGAAGATTTTTTGTTGCTGTCGGAAAAAGAAGAAGTCCTACTCCTATTAACATGGGAACTGGAAGTGGAACAAAAGGTATGATCCACGCATATTGATATGTCTGTTCCATAAAAAAGTTTTTTCTTAATAATTCTTTATTCTTATTCCTATTAATGGTTTCCGATTTGCCGGATTTTCTCTCTTTTGAAAAGAGTCAATAAAAAAATCAAGATATGCGCGAACCTAAATAGAATTTTTTGAATTTGTATTTCTTTTTATGTATTCTTTCTGCTAAATACTTCAAATATTCAAATCAAGAAGTTACAGTTGGTCAAATCATAGGAAAAAAACTTTAAAGTCTCTTTTGAATTTGAAAATCGCGAAGAAAGGATCAAATTAAGTCTTTTTCCGAGTTTGACAAACAATTTAAGAAAGTTTTTAGTAAACATACTAAAAACAGGGAGTTTTACCCTTCCCGGGTTTTGAGGTATTGTATATTCCATCTAAATGCAATATGACAATAAAGAGAAGGAAAAACTAGTTCATATGCATTTTTGTATATATTAAGTTCAATGAATTCCCTTTTCTATTGCATAGGGATCTATAAATTCGAAAAATATCGATTTGAATGGGAAAAAATTTTAAAGAAACCTATCACTAAAACAATAAAAATGAAATTTTTTTGACATATATTTTAAGGGATGAAAAAAAATATTCTTGATTTTGACTACTATATTTTCTTTTTTATTTGAAAGAATATTCTCTAAAAAATATAATGAATTATCAAAGGGCTGCTTTTTTTTGTAAACACTAAATGTCTTTCACATCCAGCTATACCAATGAGTAATTTCTCAATTTAAAATTGAAATGGCAGTTCCAAAAAAACGTACTTCTGCATCAAAAAAGCGTATTCGTAAAAATTGTTGGAAAAGGAAGGGGTATTGGGCAGCGTTAAAAGCCTTTTCCTTGGGAAAATCTCTTTCTACTGGGAATTCAAAAAGTTTTTTTGTACAACAAACAAATAAAAAATAAGTAATAAAGCCTAAAACGTTGGAATCAACCTGAGTCAAAAATAGACTCAGCTCATTTCCAAAATTCCCGATTTCCATTCTTAGAATATGTAGAACAAGAATTTATCTCTTTACCTTACCCAAACCTAATTGAAAAATGTAAAAAAAAATTGGTGGGGAGTCTTTTTTCCCCATCAATCTATTTTGCAATTTCCTTTTTTTTTTTTTAGTTTCTTTGAATTCGTATATGGATCCAGACGTATCCTCTTCTTATCAATCCCTCCAAAAAGACTTAGAAAAGATATTCAAAAAAGACTTAGGAAAGATATTTATCTTCTATAGATATAGAAATATGTGTAAATTTTTAATGATCAAAAATCCATTTTTTCAATGAAAAAAAATAGTTCATAAAAAAAAAATTATTTTGGGTTCTATACCTTAATCTTAATGCAGATATAGTGTTACAAGAATTCAAGACGAGGGGAGTATAAAATTCACGAAAAATGAAGATCTTAAACGAAACCAATGAACCTTCAAATACTATATAAACGAAATTTTATTCATCTTTTTAACTCTTTCCTAAAAAATATTCAATCCAATAGATTTATTAAATCTAGACGATTGCTTATTCATAGGCTATTATCAGTTCAAGACAAGCCGCTATGGTGAAATTGGTAGACACGCTGCTCTTAGGAAGCAGTGCGAGAGCATCTCGGTTCGAGTCCGAGTGGCGGCATGTCATCGACTAAACATGTCATCGACTAAAAAAGTCAAAAAATCCTATAATGAATCTAATTGGACATTTAGATTCTATAATTCAGGAATTCCTCCTTTTAAAATTTTTATGATATTTTCAACCTTAGAACATATATTCACCCAAATTTCTTTTTCGATTGTTACAATTCTAATTACAATTCATTTGATAAGCTTTTTTGTTGATGAAATCGTAAAACTGTATGATTCATCCGAAAGGGGCATGATAATAACTTTTTTTTGCATAACGGGATTATTAGTTACCCGTTGGATTTATTCAGGACATTTTCCCCTAAGTAATCTATATGAATCATTAACCTTCCTGTCATGGAGTTTTTCCCTTATTCATATAGTTCCATATTTCAAAAAAAAGAAAAATATTCTAAGTACAATAATTGGGCCCAGTGCTCTTTTTACTCAAGGCTTTGCTACTTCAGGCCTTTTAACGGAAATACAGAAATCCGCAATATTAGTACCCGCTCTGCAATCGGAGTGGTTAATAATGCACGTAAGTATGATGATATTAGGTTATGCAGCCCTTTTGTGTGGATCATTATTTTCCGTATCACTTCTAGTCGTTACAGTTAGAAAAAAGAAACCTTTATTTTCTACAAAAAATAATTTATTCCATTTGAATGGGTTGGGTGAAATTGAATTAATGATTGAACGAAGTCATTTTTTACAAAATACTTCTTTTTTTTCTACAAAGAATTATTACAGGTTGCAATTGATTCAAAAATTGGATTATTGGAGTTATCGGGTTATTAGTCTAGGATTTATCTTTTTAACCATAGGAATTCTTTCTGGAGCCGTGTGGGCTAACGAAGCGTGGGGATCCTATTGGAGTTGGGACCCAAAAGAAACTTGGGCTTTTATTACTTGGCTGGTGTTCGCAATTTATTTGCATACTCGAACAAATCAAAAATGGAAAGGTAGAAATTCAGCAATTGTGGCGTCTATTGGATTTCTTATAATTTGGATATGCTATTTTGGGGTTAATTTATTAGGAATAGGACTACATAGTTATGGTTCATTTTCATTATAGTGGAATGGAATGTGGGGGTTCTTAGAATAGGAAAGTCTAAGGTGCATATACGATCAAAGAATTTGGTGTGAACTGGCAAGAACGAGGTGAATCAAATAGTTAGTGATTCGCTGGGGTTCTCGCCAGTTCAAAATGAATTTCAACTTAACGTATGACAAGAAGAAGAAAAGGCCTTTTCTTCTTCTTGTCATTGTAAGAGAAATGGTTGTAAAATTCATTCAAACTTTCTATAAAAAAAATTAGATAGAATAGCTTCAACCTTTTCGACTGAGAGTGAAAGAACGAAATCGGGGTACATACCAATACCTAGTATTGGTAAAAAAATAGCGATCGAAAGAAATAACTCTCGTGGTCCAGAATCAAACAAATAGGAATTTGAAACATTAAATATCTTGTATCCATAGAACATCTGACGTAACATAGATAATAAATAAATAGGAGTTAATATCATTCCAATTGCCATTAGAAAAGTAATGAGTAGTTTTGTTAGTAAGAGATATTTTTCACTAGTAATTAATCCAAAAAATACTATTAATTCGGCAACAAAACCACTCATACCTGGTAATGCAAGAGAGGCCATTGAAAAGCTACTGAACATCGTGAATATTTTTGGCATTGAGATAGCTATTCCACCCATTTCGTCAAGATAAACAAGACGTATTCTATCATAAGTTGTTCCAGCCAAGAAAAAAAGTGCAGCACCAATAAATCCATGGGAGATTATTTGTAAAAGCGCTCCGTTGAGTCCCATATCGGTGATAGAACCAATTCCTATAATTATGAAACCCATATGAGATACAGAGGAATAGGCTATTCTTTTTTTTAAATTCTGTTGACCCAAAGATGTTGAAGCTGCATAGATTATTTGCACTGCGCCTACTATCAGTAACCAAGGAGAAAATATAGAATGAGCATGGGGAAATAATTCCATATTGATTCGAACTAATCCATACGCTCCCATTTTTAATAAGATTCCGGCTAGAAGCATACAAGTACTATAGTGTGCTTCTCCATGGGTATCTGGTAACCATGTATGTAGTGGTATGATTGGTAATTTGACAGCAAAAGCAATAAAAAATCCACTATAGAATAGTATTTCCAAAGCTAAGGGATAGGTTTGGTTGGATAATATGTCCAAATTTAATGTTGGTTCATTAGAACCATATAAACCGACACCAAGAACTCCCAGTAAAAGAAAAACAGAACCCCCTGCCGTGTACAAAATAAATTTTGTAGCTGAGTAGAGACGTTTTTTTCCTCCCCACATAGATACAAGTAGATAAACGGGGATTAATTCTAACTCCCACATGAGGAAAAAAAGTAAAAGGTCCCGAGAAGAAAACAATCCGATTTGCCCACTATACATTGCCAACATCAGGAAATTAAATAATCGAGAATCTCGAGTAACCGGCCAAGCCGCTAAGGTAGCTAAAGTAGTGATGAATCCCGTCAATAGAATGGGTCCTATTGAGAGCCCATCTATCCCTAGTCTCCAATGGAAATCAAAAAAATGGATCCAGTTATAATCCTCCTCTAGTTGGATTAATGAATCATCCGATTGGAAATGATAACAGAATGCATAAGTTATTAGAAGGAGTTCTAGAATACAAATACATATAGTATACCAACGAATTACTTTATTTCCCTTATGTGGAAGAAGGAAAATTAAGGAACCCGAAAATATTGGTAAAACAACAATTATTGTTAAGAAGGGAAAATGATTCGTGGTAAAGACAAGATACACTTGGGCCATAAAAATCCGTGCGCAAAATCAAATCCAAATAGTTTGCGCACGAATTTTGTCGGTAAAAAAAAAAAATGGATTTTAAGTAGAGTTTTATGGAACGTATCAATAAGCTAGACCCATACTACGGGTTGTTTCATGCCATAAATAAACCCGAACACTCAAGAAATCCGTTGGACAGGCGGATTCACATCTCTTACAACCAACACAGTCCTCAGTCCTTGGAGCAGAAGCTATTTGTTTAGCTTTACATCCGTCCCAGGGTATCATTTCTAATACATCGGTGGGGCAAGCTCGGACACATTGAGTACATCCTATACATGTATCATAAATCTTTACTGAGTGTGACATTGTATCTATACAATTTTTAACATCATGAATTTTCGGTCTAGTAAACTAACTTCTAAATCAATCTTGTAATTAGATACCAGACGAATCAATGAGTGATCAGAATCAATGGACTTGAATTGTTTATGATGAATTGTTTATGAACGAGCGCAAAAATCCTTTGATTTCTTATGTTTCGGCAAACATGATCATACCTTACCCATATCAAACCGTCCAGTCGGAAGTAATTTATGAATATTCGAATTTTCTTTTCTATGATTCATATTATTTATTCAACAAATTGGATTGGTTAATACGAATGGATTTTCTATTACGATAAATGGATGAAACAATAGCTAATCCAATAGCTGCTTCAGCGGCTGCAATAGCTATAATAAAAATGGAGAAAATGTCTCCTCTTAATTGACGATCATCAAACATATCCGAAAACGTTACAAAATGGATATTAACCGAATTTAATATAAGTTCAAGACACATAAGGGCTCTAACCATATTTCGACTTGTGATCAATCCATAAATACCAATAGAAAATAAAAAGGCACTCAAAACAAGTACATGTTCGAGCATCATTACTCAACCCCTTATCAATCTTGATTCATTTCAATCTGAACAATAATTAAATCCAGTCGATTCTAATACGTATGGAAGAAAACAAGGGAATTGGTTGGGAATAGATCAATTCTAAAAAGAAATTGAGTTGATTTTCGTTTTAGGTGGGCACTCAAATTAAGGGATTAGACACATTCTTTTTCCCTTGATTTAGTTGAGAATTCTTCCTTTAAAAGATTTATTATTATTGACGAGCTATAGCAATCGCACCGATTAAAGCGACTAAAAGAATTATTGAAATGAGTTCAAATGGAAGAAAAAAATCTGTTGATAAATGAATTCCAATTTGTTGACTATTACTTATCAAATCTTGCTCTAAAATATGGTTTGCTTTTGTAGTCCAAATGATCCCATACCAGGACGTATCTAGAATAATAGTAAGTAGTGAAATAAAAAGACTTGTACAAACCACTGAAGTAATTCCATCCCCAACGGTCCAAAGCTGAAAATCTTCGAAATCGTAATCTTCTGAACCATTCATGAACATGACAGCAAAAATAATTAAAACATTTATAGCTCCTACATAAATAAGGAGCTGCGCAGCAGCTACAAAATAAGAATTCGATAGAATATAGAATAAAGATATACAAAAAAGAACCAATCCCAATGAAAAGGCCGAATAAATTGGATTTGGAAATAAGACTACTCCCAGACTTCCTAATATAAGACCCGACCCCAGAAAAACTAAAAGAAAATCGTGTATTGGTCCAGGTAAATCCATTTTATTTTATAGAAAAAGTAAATCCAAATATTTCATGACTTTGTTGACCCGACCGGGAAAAGGGGAGTTATCCTATTTTTCTTTTTAGGATACTTCTTAATTGAAGAAAATGTGAATAGGGTGGTTGGTGTGGATTGAGGTAGATACAGTTATTGGTCTACTCTTATTATTTAATCATTATTCGAATAGAAATAAATTTTCTATCCAAATGAACCACGATTCTCGACAACCAATCGCTCGTTTATCTTGAACAAGCAAAAACCCGATTCCCTTAGATTCCAAAGGGATTGGGAATTTGGAAATGCAAGGGTTTTATACATTTTTTATTTGAGGTGAATTCGACGAAATTGTTCGAATTGTGTAATCGCCCGTTATGGACACCGGTAATCGACCTAAAGAAATTTGATTATAATTCAATTCGTGACGATCATAAGTAGAAAGTTCATATTCTTCAGTCATTGATAAACAATTTGTTGGACAATACTCAACGCAATTACCACAAAATATACAAATTCCAAAATCAATACTGTAATTAAGTAATCGTTTCTTTCGAATATCAGTTTCCAATTTCCAATCAACTACGGGTAGATCTATAGGACACACACGAACACATACTTCACAAGCAATGCATTTATCAAATTCAAAGTGTATTCGGCCCCGGAAACGCTCCGATGCAATGAATTTTTCGTAGGGGTATTGAATAGTTACAGGTAAACGATTTGCATGGGACAAGGTAATCATGAAACCTTGACCAATGTACCTGGCAGCTCGTATTGTTTGTTGACCAGAATTCAAGAGCTCGGTTAGCATAGGGAACATATCGGAATATCTATAAATAATTTCATACTTGTTTCTTTCTCTTGTTTGAGACAGGTTTTGAAGATAGAAAAATTCGAGTTCTTTACAGTGAAAAAAGTTGGGATGAAGTCGTTAATAATAGATTACCTAGAGAAATAGGTAAAAGAAATTTCCACCCAAGATTTAATAGTTGGTCCATCCTCAATCTCGGTAAAGTCCATCTTGTTGCAATAGAAATGAACAAGAACAGATAAGTTTTCGCTAATGTAATAAAGATACCTATTATTGTTCCAATAACTTGACTTCTTTTAGTTAGTTCAGGAACGAATATGTAGGGAATAGAAAGATTCCAACCTCCCAAGTAAAGAACTGTTACAAATAATGAAGAAACTAGTAGATTTAGATAGGAAGCAACATAAAATAAACCAAATTTTATACCTGAATATTCGGTTTGATAACCCGCTACTAATTCCTCTTCTGCTTCTGGTAAATCAAAAGGTAATCTCTCACACTCGGCTAAAGAAGAAATTAGAAAAACGATAAACCCTATAGGTTGACGCCACAAATTCCATCCCCAAAAACCGTATTTTGACTGCGCTTCAACTATATCAACTGTACTTGAACTGTTAGATAATCATAGTCGGCGATAACATCACTGTTCCCGTCGCTATTACAGAACCGTACATGAAATTTTCACCTCATACGGCTCCTCATAGGTCACAAAAAACTCTAAGGGCCTTTCAACATTTTTGATCTTGATCCCTTTGTGGGATCCATGATCAATAGAGAGTCAAACTCTTATCCTAAGGCCTAGAATTTAACCTATGAAATTCCGTCTGCTAGTTATAATAAAAATAAAGTGCTTCTGAATTGATCTCATCTTTTAAAAGTTTGTATTTTTCTTTGTTGATTAATAACTTTATCCTTGAATAAAAAACTTTTTTGAGGAATATCACAGAGATATTGCAACCTATTCTTTTTTTTTTTTTTTGATTACGAAATTAGATATTGTATTACCTAGCAAAGATTCTATTTCTATCGAAAAAATCGAAAAATTTATGAATAAAAAAGATCTCTTTTTGCAATTCTAGTCTTTCCACTTCTGTTCGTTCCTATTCTACTTTCTCGGGAAATAAGGGAGGGCGGCATTACCCAAATAAAAGATTTCTTCGTTCTTGATAGTTATTTACTTAATCGGTGAATAGGAAGATACTCTGGATCAAAATCTAGGGGAGTACTTCTTACGAATTTCTACCAACTTAAAGCCCCGATTCGAATTACTTTGGTAGAAATATCCTCTTGGAAAGGTTATCTAATCTCCATTACTAATCCTTTGTGTATCTTAGTCTTCCTAACCATCCACTCATTTTTTGAATCTTCCAGTAGGTTAATACTAATACCTCCATGGTAATAGATAGTAAAAACCCCGGGGGTTGATCTTTTGAACCCGCTTCAAGCCATGATTACTACTCAACCAATCTAACTTGGGGTAAAGGAAACATAAGAACTGATATTCTTTCCTTTGACTTAATTCTTGTACATAGGAAATGAGATTGAATGGCTTTAACAGCAAATTAGGAAGCCGTTTGATTTCACTCATCTAACTATCCGGTTTAGTTTATCAACCCCGACGATGAATAAAAAATAGATATTCAACTTTCTTGCTAGAAAGAAATATGGAAAGTTTATGTCTCACCGAATCACACGTAGAGATATTGATAATACACATAGAGTTAATGGTATTTCATAACTAATTGATTGAGCAGCAGCCCTTAATCCACCTAAAAAGGAATATTTATTATTTGATCCATATCCCGACATAAGAAGTCCAACGGGAGCAAGGCTTGAAATGGCGATCCATAAAAAAACACCAATACTAAGATCGGCTAGAATAAGTCGATAACTAAAAGGAATTACTGAATAACTTAGTAAAATGGATATCACTGCTATGGATGGCCCAATATTGAATAAACGAGTATCTCCTCTAGATGGAAGAAGATTCTCTTTGAAAAGTAATTTTGTCCCATCTGCTAGAGCTTGAAGAATTCCCAAAGGCCCGGCATATTCAGGTCCAATACGTTGTTGTATTCCTGCAGATATTTCTCTTTCTAACCAAACAATTACTAGTACACCTAGTGTGATTCCTAATACAAGAGTCAAAATAGGGATAAGTGTCCATAGTATCCCATAGACTTCTGTTAAGGATTCAAATCCGGAAAAAGAGTGGATAGCTTGTAGTTCTGTTGTATCAATTATCATTTCAACGATCGACTTCTCCCATAATGATATCTATGCTACCTAGTATCGTCATAATATCAGCCAATTTCATTCTTTTAACTAACTGAGGAAGAATTTGCAAGTTGATAAAACCCGGTGGTCGAATTTTCCATCTCCAAGGAAAAACACTCTGATCTCCTATCAGAAAAATTCCCAATTCCCCTTTTGGGGCTTCGACTCTTACATAAAGTTCTTGCTTGGGCAATTCAAACGTTGGAGAAGGTTTTTTACTAATAAATCGATAGTCAAAATCATTCCATTCCGGGTTTTTTATTCTATCAAAGCGTCGTATTTCTAAATTTTCATATGGCCCTCCAGGAATTCCCTCTAAGGCCTGTTGAAGAATTTTTACGGATTCTGCCATTTCACCCATTCGTACTAAATAACGAGCTAATGAATCCCCCTCTTTTTGCCAGTGAACCTCCCAATCAAATTCGTCGTAACACTCATAACGATCAACTTTACGAAGATCCCATTCTATTCCGGAAGCTCGTAGCATTGGGCCTGATAAACCCCAATTTAGTGCTTCTTCTGCCTGAATAATGCCTATGCCTTCAACTCGTTCTAAAAAAATAGGATTCCGTGTAATAAGTTTTTGATATTCAGCAACGCCGATTAAAAAATAATCGCAAAATTCCAAACATTTATCTACCCAACCATGAGGTAAATCGGCAGCTACTCCTCCGATACGAAAATAATTATGCATCATACGCATACCGGTAGCAGCTTCGAATAGGTCATATATCAATTCTCGTTCTCTAAAAATATAGAAGAAAGGGGTCTGTGCCCCGATATCTGCCATAAAAGGGCCGAGCCATAACAAATGAGAAGCGATACGACTCAATTCCAACATAATAGTTCTTATATAGCTAGCCCTTTTAGGGACTTGAATATTGCCTAGCTGTTCGGGTGCGTTTACGGTTATTGCTTCTGTGAACATAGTCGCTAAATAATCCCAACGCGTTACATAAGGCAAGTATTGTATAATTGTTCGATTTTCCGCAATTTTCTCCATACCTCTATGTAAATAACCCAATATTGGTTCACAGTCGATAACATCTTCCCCATCGAGAGTCACGATCAGCCGAAGAACGCCGTGCATTGATGGGTGGTGAGGGCCCATATTTACTATCATGAGGTCTTTTCTTGTAGTTGGTGCAATCATAAGTTTTTTTTCCCGAGTCATTCTTCCATGCATTGTTTGAACGTAAAAAGAAGAGTTCGTCAAAATGAAAACGAATAAAAGTGCAAATGGTATTAGGCTTCAAGTTAACGAGTTTTTATCTCTCGAATATCTAACTCGCCAATTAATTCTTTATAACGTTCTCTATTTTTTTTTGACAAATAGGCCAGTAGTCGTTGACGTTTTCCCAAAATTTTCCGCAAACCTCTCTGAGATGAAGAGTCTTTTTTGTGTAATTCCAAATGCGAAGTAAGTTTACTTATCTTAGTGGTGAAAGTGAATACTTGAAATTCAACAGACCCCCTGTTTTCTGTGTTTTCTTTTTGAGAAATAACCGAAATGAATGAATTTTTTACCATAGAAAAATTCCCCCTTCCTTTTGAAAGATATGGATTTTACCGATCAGTAATAATAATGCCATTAATTTGAATTGGTATATACAAAAATCTAATTCCAAGTTATTTGAAAACTACTCCTTTTCTGAATTCAAATCAATCCATCCAAACTGGAATCGGATTGAGATAGAGGTAGAAAAGGAGTAGTCCATTTTTCCATTGAAGGGTTTAGACCTAAAAAAAAAAAAGTTCTATTGATTCATTTCGAGATTGAAGTCCTACATTATTCATTTTTAATATTGGATATATCCATGAAAGGGAAGACTCAAATGTGTGGTCCGCATATTTCTTTCATATACCCTATACCCCATACCCTATATTTTTTCCTATTTTCATATATACCCGTCTATCATATACTTTCTATTCTATATGATAGACGGGTATAGAGTTCTTATCTACGAATTTTCCATTTTCAATCGTGGATATAGATGTATCCTTAACATACTGAAACGACTGCCATTGTTGGTATTAAACCAATACCGATTCATACAGGCCAAATCTTCTAATCGATAATTAGGCCAAAGAAAGAGCTTTAATTTCATTAATGCATTTTCTTCTATATTAAGACCTTTATTCTCGGGCGAAGCTTGGTTGCTGTTTTTTCTGTTCTTTTCGTTCCAAAATAGGAGATTTCTATTTTCATCGTTTCGATACTTTGAATTCAATGAAATTAGAATTCTCAATTTTCTACGATGTCGAAACGATAAAATATTTTCAGGAATAAGGAAATCAAAATGATTCTTAGAAACATACCTTTCTTCTTGGTATTTTGGATTTGTTTGGTACTTACTCTTATCAACCAACGAAGTACTTATGGTTTGATACATCAAGAGTTGTCCATCAATTTTTCCAAACAGACGAATGGGTTCTATAATCAATATTCCCTTCTTCAGTAATTCCGCATGAGTTAGACTAGTTTGAATCGTCAGTCTATCCAAATCGATTTCTCTTGTTTGAATTGAAGATAAGAGAATTTTTCTTGGGTCCATTAGTCTAAGCAAGAGACAGTAGACCTCAATATTATTCATCAATTTTTCGTCCAAAGTACTGTCCCACCATTTACATTGAAAAAGTAAATAACGTTCCAGGAAGGAATCTAGTTGACTTTTTTTCTTTTTCTTCTTTTTCCTGTCCAATTTTACAGAATTTTCTTCACTAGATTTTTCTTGTGACAGAACAGATCCAAAATCTTCTCCTTTTTTGGGTTCTTCTTGATTTCCTTGCTTTTTTTTGAATTTTCTTTTTTTCTTTTCACTACTATTTTCATTTCCATTTCGATTTAAAAGAAGTAATTGATTTGGTCTAAACCAAGGTTTGGTCTTATATGCCTGATGAAATAAGACCAATTCTGGGAAGAACCAACCCTCTAGATTCGAGATAGAATAATTTAGCATTCTTTCATTCATTCCCATCCAATCAACAAAAACGTTGTGGAATTTTGGGAGATTGTCTGGAAGCCTAAAATAACAAATTTCAGAATATCCATTTTTAATAGATATTTGAAAATACTTATTAGTTTCCCGTTGAATATTTGGATTCCTGTTGGCATCGATCGTGATACAGGACTCAATATCCACTTTTTCTTTACGATACAAACTTTTCCAACGCAAATATTTTCTATTTACCATTTTTTCCACAGCTAGCATATCCACATAATTATAGATAGGGGTGGTTTTCAGAATATCATAAAGTGGGTCCTTGTGCGTGTTACAAGAAAGCTCTCCGTTCTTATTTCCTTGAAATTTTTCGGAGTTAAGAAATTTATTTGCTAAAAGATCATATCGATAAGATTTGTGAAAATTTTCTTTTTGATTCGCTAATTTGTATACTTCCCTTTTTTTTTTTGAATCACTTACTTGGTCTGTTTCATATGAATTGCATTTGCTTAATTTTTCCTTTGTAGCTATACAATGGGAAGTATTTCGCCATTTTTCAGGCATTAATCTCGACCATATGATCGACGATAAATTGTATGGAGAATACCCTCTTAACCACTTTTTCCATTGATTTTGTTCATAATTCCTAAGTTTCTTATCATTTAATTTTAATTTTGAATGAACCATTCCTTGTTTTTCCAAAGAATCCTTTATTTCGGGCTTAAGAAACAAAGAGATTCCTTGATATTGAAGAACAGGTCTTAATTTATGCAAATTACTAACTTGCATTTGGGATAATTTGTAAAATACATAGGCTTGTGATACGCAAGATAAGTCAAAAAAAATATGTAAATTGCTTTTCATATCCCTAATCTTATCAAGGGATTTTTTAAAGGGAATGAGATTTTTCTTTTTTTTATTACTACTAGTATTCTTAAATGTTAGGTCCAGGGATAGAAAAATTAGCTCTATGCAGTTATTCATCATTTTGTCAATTAGGGTTCTTAACCTAATTTGAGTAGAAATATCCAAATTTGAATGATCTACAACAAAATTTAAAAGAAACCGTATATCACGTACAATACAAAGTAAAATATAATAGATCTTAAACCAACCTTCAAACATAATATATAAAATCAATTTCCATATCCTTAGTAAATAAAATTTACTAAATAAAACAAACTCTTCTATATAATAGATAGTAGATTTCCATACCCCTGATAGTTTCCATTCACTCCTAGAAAAAAATCTGTGCCGAGATAGTAGTTCAATGAAAATTTTCAAATAAAGGGGAAATTTAGAAATGAATCGAACAGTTCTTCTTTTGAATATTTTCCATTTTTCTAAGAATTTAGCATTAAATGTTTTGTTAGGACTAGTATCATTTTTCCTTTTCTTCTTTCTAATTCTTTCTATTCTTTCTATTTGATTTCTAATTTTCCCTATTCGCTCAGTCAGATCTTTTATTTTTTTTTCTGTCAATGAAGAATTTGTCAAACCCGGCGATACTGTTTGACCAAAAGATTGGTTAATTATTTGATTGCTAATTATGGAATCTTTTTCTTCTTGAATTTCATTCGATTCATAGATTTCTACTTTTCTTAATTGAATTGGGTTTTCTTTGGAAACTTTTGCAAGTATTTTTTTTTTTCCTTTGAAATAGTTCTTTTTCATTTTTCGAACTTTTTTTCCCAGTTCTTTCAAAACAGGTTTCCAAAAGGAAGGTCGTTTTTCGGGAAAACCAAAAGGATGTTTAGCTTCGAGTCCAAAAACCGTTAAAAAACGGAAATCCTCTTTTTCTTGATAAGATCTTAATTTGCGTTTGTGCGAAGGTTTCAGACGGAAAGGGAATAATATTTTGATCTGAAGACCTTCTATGAACCAATTTTCAGGCAATTCTGTTTCTGATAATGGCGTTCCATTATAAGTACATTTAAGATGCATCTCTCTATTCCATTCCCGAAAATCCTCAGACCATTCAGGACGTTGGGATAGGGATATACGCCCAAGATTTTTTGCAATTATAAACGAAGGTAAGAGAATATATTTTCTAAAAATAGATTGAATTAGCAACAAACAAGCTCTTATTCCTTGCCCATAAGTATGGGCATTATCCCAAGCTTCCGCTATCTTCATTCGCGCCTCTTCCTCTAGTATCTCCATCTCTTTTTTTTCTTCGTCTTCGTCTTCTATTTCTATTCTATTTTCTTCTCTTTTTGTTTGTTCGTTTGTAGACTCTACAATTTGGAATGCTTCCCCTTTCCACACCCTATTTCTAAAAATGGATTTAATCAATTCAAACATATTAGATGTTAAAGAAAAGAAAATGGATTTTTTGATTCTGTACACAAAAAGGGGGGAATGCGCATTTCCTTGAAACACTTTCCAAATAACTACTTTGCGCCTTTGCGCCCGCACAGACCCCTTGATTAGATCTCGATCAAAGTCCGGTTGTTCTAAATAGCGTGTCGTAGACATCTCTTCCATTTCATCAGGATCATCTTTATCATCTTTGATATCAGTAAAAATCACTACCTCTTTGGCTTCTCTTGAACGAATTTCAAAATCTTCGGGAATATCTTGAAATTCTCCTGATTGTTGTTCTAACTCAGTGATTAATTTGTATTCCCATCGAGGAATTTTTTTACTGATTTCGTTTATTTTATTTTGACTTATGTTTCTGTTTTGACTATTAGCATCATTAGCATCATCATGTAGGAAAAATAAGACTTTTTTTAAAAAAAGCATTTCATGTTTTCTTTTTAACTTTTCTAATTTTGCTCTTTCTGCCTTTGGTCTTTCGAACTTTTCTTTTTCGAACTTTTCTTTTTCGGACTTTTCTTTTTCGAACTTTTTCTTATTCTGATAATAATTTTGATCTAGCCAATCAAGGGTATACCAAGAAGTAACTAGAGAGCCACAGCCAAAGTTTAGGTAAGCGTAATACTCGTCTAGTTTTTCTTCTAGAGCGTACTCTATTTTCCGAATAAAGTCTCCCAGATAACCCATATGTTCATACCTCACATGTGCGTAACCAGTCCTCATCAAAAGATTCCAATTAAAATGGGATTTCGATAGAATGTCTTCATAACATTTTAGACACACATTCTTTAAATTCCTGAAGCCTATCAAATTAGACAAATAAGAGGTACCAGGAGCTGTATGCCTCCAAAACGTACATTGCACAGCTATCGCGTAGTGGATATTTCCCGCGACAATAGCCTGTAACCGAGCCAAACAAATCCATTTGTGAGTGTTGAGCACAAGGCGAAAAGTATCAACGACGGGAGGAAGAAACTTTTCAATGACCGTGTCAACGATCTTGTCAATGATCGGTAATTCCTCATTTTTGATATCCTCCGCATAAATCTTTCGCTCTTTATTCTGTATCTCTATAAATTCTCCTAGTTTATCGGTGTACGGAACGAGGATTTGATGCAATTTATTTATCCGAAAATTTTGAAAAAATTTTTTTTTCGAAGTTTTTTTCAGGATTGCATTTTTTTCGATTGTTTTTCGACGCGATCCGCTCAATAAAGGATCATACCTTTTTGGTAAGTATTTGTTTCTAGAATCATCATTACATAATCGAGTTCTTGTTTCGAGTCTATTCAAAAAACTAGATTTTTTCTCGAGAGATTTGATTCGATTTAGAAATGCTTTTTTTTCTTTTCTTTCTTTTTTTTCGTTGGTAAAAATCCAAAAATCGTATGGGTCCGGTGGATTATCATCGAAGAAATAAGGCCACAGTTCCGGGGATAACAGCCTTCTTTTTAGCCTTTCCAAAAAAATCGATATACTAGCAGGACACGTAAAAGTCATTCGATATTTTCCATCACTTTTACATCGGTCAAAAAAATAATGTGACATTTCATTTCGGATAGCTTGTTCAAATTTCTCGTTTTTTATGTAGCGAAGGGGTCGATTCCACTGATTGAAATCGAAAA